AACAACAAGGTCTACTCGACATAAATTAGGAATAGAGTTAATTAACCTTTTTCACAGGAATCTTTCACAAAATTATCAACTAATTCAGAATGATTCTTTATTAGACCATGATATTTGATTCGCCAAATACATCATTATTGTATATTCTTTCATATGTATAGCGCAACCTAATACTTCTTTTTCAAGTTTTGAATCTTTGACTTTTTATAAATCCAAATATTTATTTAATATTAAAATATTAATAAAATCACTCTTGACAGTAATATATGTTGTATATGTAAATCCTAGATATGACAATATGCGGAATTCATCCATGAAAATGAAAAACAAGGGGGGTTGATAAAGGGATGAATAAATGGGACGCATAACCGGATATGCTAAAATGAAAATACGAAAAAAAAAAGACTAATGAGATCGAAATAATGAATCATAACTAGAGTTCCGTTTGGAATTCGCTAGATAAAACAAAGTCTTGCCTATTCTATTATGATAAATAAATCAAAGACTTTCCGCAAAAATTTTTTTTTATTCATATATTTTTTATTTTAAAACTAGGTTTCAGCTAGTTGAGCTTGAAAATGACTATTCCTTCATTGAATAAGTAAAAAATTTTATTCCACATTCCCTTGGGTGGTACCAACGAAATCGAGTGCTTACTCCCATTTTTTATTGAATTAACCGATCAATTTGCTATCGAAGATTTTTTCTGTATTCGAAAAATTTCGCAACAAAATTTAACATATTTTTTTATTATGAGAATAAATCCTACTACTTCGGATCCAGAGGTTTCGATACGTGAAAAAAAAAACCTGGGACGTATCGCCCAAATCATTGGTCCGGTACTGGATGTAGCTTTCCCCCCGGGCAAAATGCCTAATATTTACAATGCTCTGGTGGTTAAGGGTCGAGATACTCTTGGTCAAGAAATTAATGTGACTTGTGAAGTCCAGCAATTATTAGGAAATAATCGAGTTAGAGCTGTAGCTATGAGTGCGACAGAGGGTTTAAAGAGAGGAATGGACGTGGTTGATATGGGAAATCCTCTAAGTGTTCCAGTCGGCGGAGCGACTCTAGGACGAATTTTCAACGTGCTTGGGGAACCCGTTGATAATTTAGGTCCTGTCGATACTCGCACAACATCTCCTATCCATAAATCCGCGCCTGCTTTTATACAATTAGATACAAAATTATCGATTTTTGAAACAGGAATTAAAGTAGTAGATCTTTTGGCCCCTTATCGTCGTGGGGGAAAAATCGGACTATTCGGTGGGGCTGGCGTGGGTAAAACAGTACTAATTATGGAATTGATCAACAACATTGCCAAAGCTCATGGTGGTGTATCCGTATTTGGTGGAGTAGGCGAACGGACTCGTGAAGGAAATGATCTTTACATGGAAATGAAAGAATCTGGAGTCATTAATGAACAAAATCTTGCGGAATCCAAAGTGGCCCTAGTCTATGGTCAGATGAATGAACCGCCAGGAGCTCGTATGAGAGTTGGTCTGACTGCCTTAACTATGGCAGAATATTTCCGAGATGTTAATGAGCAAGACGTACTTCTATTTATCGACAATATCTTCCGTTTCGTACAAGCAGGATCCGAGGTATCCGCTTTATTGGGTAGAATGCCTTCTGCTGTGGGTTATCAACCCACCCTTAGTACCGAAATGGGTACTTTACAAGAAAGAATTACTTCTACGAAACAAGGGTCCATAACCTCTATTCAAGCAGTTTATGTACCTGCAGACGATTTGACTGACCCCGCTCCTGCCACCACATTTGCACATTTAGATGCGACTACCGTACTATCAAGAGGATTAGCTGCCAAAGGTATCTATCCAGCGGTAGATCCTTTAGATTCAACGTCAACTATGCTACAACCTCGAATCGTTGGCGAGGAACATTATGAAACTGCGCAACAAGTCAAGCAAACTTTACAACGTTACAAGGAGCTTCAGGACATTATAGCTATCCTGGGGTTGGACGAATTATCCGAAGAGGATCGCTTAACCGTAGCAAGAGCACGAAAAATTGAGCGTTTCTTATCACAACCCTTTTTCGTAGCAGAAGTGTTTACAGGTTCTCCGGGAAAATATGTTGGTCTAGCGGAAACAATTAGAGGGTTTAAATTGATCCTTTCCGGAGAATTTGATTCTCTTCCTGAACAGGCCTTTTACTTAGTGGGTAACATCGATGAAGCTACTGCGAAGGCTACGAACTTAGAAATGGAGAGTAAATTGAAGAAATGACCTTAAATCTTTGTGTACTGACTCCGAATAGAATTGTTTGGGATTCAGAAGTAAAAGAAATCATTTTATCTACTAATAGTGGACAAATTGGCGTATTACCAAATCATGCGCCGATTGCCACAGCTGTTGATATAGGTATTTTGAAAATACGCCTTAATAACCAATGGTTAACGATGGCTCTGATGGGCGGTTTTGCTAGAATAGGCACTAATGAAATCACTATTTTAGTAAATGATGCAGAGAAGAATAGTGACATTGATCCACAAGAAGCTCAGCAAACTCTTGAAATAGCAGAAGCTAACTTGAGAAAAGCTGAAGGTAAGAGACAAACAATTGAGGCAAATCTAGCTCTCAGACGAGCTCGGACACGAGTCGAGGCTCTCAATACGATTTGATTTTGTAACTAGCTGACGTGTAAAAAAAAAAAAAAAGAAACAAAAAGCTGGTTACAAAAACTTATTAGACACCATGATCATGGTGTCTAATAAGTTATACCTACTATTGGATTTGAACCAATGACTCCTGCCGTATGAAAGCAATACTCTAACCACTGAGTTAAGTAGGTTATTTATCATCGTAAAGAGAAGAGAAGGGAAGGGGATACCTATCACATCGATAGGATTATAAATCCAATATTATTTCTAAGCAATACCAATAAACAACGAGATCAAAGAGATATAATGTTCAATCATGTAATATTAATCTTGACAAGAAATTATCTACATGATAAGATAAAATGTGTATCACAAACACAAGGGCTATAGCTCAGTTAGGTAGAGCACCTCGTTTACACGTGCGCCAAAGTTTTTCAGAGGAGTCCATCACGCAATCAAACTAATTGATTGATCTTATTAAGAAATCGATGTCTTACTCCATGACTTTTTTTTTAGGAAAAAAGAGGAGAACAATAGCCTGACATTAGGTCCTATTAAAGTACCCCGTTAGGTAGGGAATGAATAGAACCCATCATTGATTTGAGATATTGATAGGGTGAATACCCAGTCTACTCAATGCTAGGTAGAATGAGTATAAGGAACTCAAAAATGATCTTTTCGTCCTATGAACCTTAAGGTGTATCAAGTTTCATGTTTGATTTTTTAATCAGGATGTTAGAGACTATATTTAACTTAAGTTGATCTAGACCAAAAGCAAACCTACGTCAAGAGAACCCAACCCTTCTTTGAAACACTTTGGTAGTTCTTCTGTATTGTATTAGAATTCAAAAATAATCAATCAGAGTACTTGGAACCATTTCTTATCTTTTTTTTAAGAAAAAATATGGTAGACTAACTGATCTTTCGATCAGTTAATGAAAGAGCCCAATGCAAAAAAAAAATGCATGTTGGGTCTTTGAAAGAGTTCGAATCATTTTGATAATAATAAGTTCAAACTCTTTTACCGAGCAGGTCTACGGTTCGAGTCCGTATAGCCCTAACTAAGAAATTGATTCTAATAAATCACATTAAAATCAAAATAATTGGATAATTTTTTTTACTTAATTTAATTATTGTATTTTTTATTTCTAACTGGTTACTTTCAATTGCTTAGTTCATAAAAAAATTAGCATATCATAAACTATAAGTCCTGGGGATCGTTCAGAATAAAACGGAAAACCTAATTTTATTTCAATGGAGCCAATCACTATCTACCTATCGATATATCTAGATAGATACTTATTTATAATTTAGAATAAACTTTTTTTCTTCATTAATTTTCATAGTTGTAATTTTTTTATATAAATTTTCCTCGTTCACTGGCTACAATCAAAAAGTTCATAATACTTTCTTTTTTTGTATCCCCACTCAATCTTGGTTACTTTTTTTCTGACACGGCCTTTTTTTTAAATAAAAACAAAAATCTAATTAAATTCAACCAAAATGAAATCTATCTAATACTAAGTAAGATGGGTATGGTAAAGTCTTACTGGATTTTGTAATACGTCATAATTTTAAAAACGAAGAGATTTTTCTAAAATTTTTTTTTATAAAACATAAACAGAAATAAACAAAAATTACTAGTGATTAATCATATTAATATTATATTATTAATATTAGAAACTATTAGTAATAGAAACATGGAAATATGAAGTAATAAGTGTACTGAAAATAAGAAATCACTAAATCTTAAAATGAGACGTCTACCACAGCAACCAAACAAAAAAAAAAATGATTCAATTAACCTGAATTTTTGTTTTGACTCAACAGTTCTATATCCCTTGCCCAATCCACTCCGATTGGAATTGACTAAGCGGGTATTTTTTCCACATTCATAGGAGTTCGTCTATGTTTCTGCTTTACGAATATGATATTTTCTGGGCATTTTTAATAATATCAAGTGCTATTCCTGTTTTGGCATTTCTAATTTCCGGAGTTTTATCTCCAATTAGGAAGGGACCGGAGAAACTTTCTAGTTATGAATCAGGTATAGAACCGATCGGGGATGCTTGGTTACAATTTAGAATCCGTTATTATATGTTTGCTCTAGTTTTTGTTGTTTTTGATGTTGAAACTGTTTTTCTGTATCCGTGGGCAATGAGTTTCGATGTACTGGGGGTATCTGCTTTTATAGAAGCTTTTATTTTCGTGCTTATCCTAATTCTTGGTTTAGTTTATGCATGGCGAAAAGGAGCATTGGAATGGTCTTAGTTCGTTTCCCGAATACTTGTACAATAATAATAATAAAAAAGTAAAAAAAAACCATTGAAACAATTATGAATTCCATTAAGTTTCCCGTACTTGATCGAACAACAAA